ATTCAAAGATTAATTAATCTCCTTAATATCTTCAATATTATACTCTAATTTATAAGCTATTTGAATAAAAAAAAAATAATAAAATTGTAAAAATAATAATAAAAAAAATAAAACTTAATAAATAAATTTTTAAATTATTATTTTGTATCATTTGATTAAATTGAGAATTTTTTACTAAATTATAATAAATTTGTTGACCTCCAAAATATTCTGATCATCCTTGATCAAACCCCTTAACTATTATTTTACCAATAATTAAAGAATAATTAATTAATCCATAAGTAGAAATATATGGCATAAATCATATTGAACCAAAAAAATTAGTAAAATTATAATTATTAAAAGCTTTATTATAAAAATATAAAGAAATATTTGAAATTAAATATCCACTTATTCCACCAATTAAACAAACAAAAATTGTAATTAATTTTAAATAATAAGGTAAAACAATAACAATAGGAGATGAAAAAATTAATCATCTTAATATTCTACCCCCTAAAATTACCAAAACTAATAAACTTATTATTCTTTTTAATATAATTCAACTTTCATCATTTAATAAATTCAATGTTGAAAAATTTGAATCCCCTGTTATTGAATAATAAACTAAACGAAAAGAATAACAAACTGTCAATCCAGTTGAAAAAAAATATAAAAGAAAAGAAAATAAATTAATGTAAGATAAAGAAACTATTTCTAAAATTAAATCTTTTGAATAAAATCCTGCTAAAAAAGGTATTCCACATAATGCTAAATTAGCAATATTAAAACAAGAAGAAGTTAATGGTATCAATTGTGTTAATCCTCCCATTAAACGAATATCTTGTATATTATTTATATTATGAATAATTGCTCCAGCACATATAAATAGTAAAGCTTTAAAAAAAGCATGAGTTAATAAATGAAAAAATGCTAATTTATAATAACCCATAGATAAAATTCTTATTATTAAACCTAATTGTCTTAAAGTAGATAAAGCAATAATTTTTTTTAAATCAAATTCATAATTTGCTCCTAATCCAGATATAAATATAGTCAATCCTGAAAGTAATAATAATAAATTACCTAAAAAAGAAAATCTTAAAAGAATATTAAAACGAATTAATAAATATACTCCTGCTGTTACTAAAGTTGAAGAATGAACTAAAGCTGAAACAGGAGTAGGAGCTGCTATTGCAGCAGGTAATCAAGAAGAAAATGGAATTTGAGCTCTTTTAGTTATTGCTGCTAATATAACTAAACAACCAATAACTATTATTTCAAAATTAGTTTTTATAAATTCTAAATAAAAAATATAACTTCATCTTCCATAATTTAATATTCAAGCAATACTTAATAATAATGCAACATCCCCAATACGATTAGATAAAGCTGTTAATATTCCAGCATTATAAGATTTTACATTTTGAAAATAAATTACTAAACAATAAGATACAAGCCCTAATCCATCTCATCCTAATAAAATTCTAATTAAATTTGGACTAATAATTAATAATATTATAGATAAAACAAATATTAAAACTAAAAAAATAAAACGATTGATTTTATAATCACTTGATATATATTCATCTCTATAAAAAATTACTAAAGAAGAAATTATTAAAACAAAAGATATAAAAATTAATCTTATTCAATCAAATAATATAGTTATAATAATATTTAAAGAATTAAAAGATACAACCTCCCATTCAACAAAAATAATATAATCAACTATAATAAAATAAATACTAAAAAAAAATCTTAATAATCTAAAAAAAAATAAACTAATGAATCTAATTTTACAAATTGAAATATATTTCATAATTTAAAAAGAAATTTCTTATCATTGACACCACAAATCAATATTTTTAATTAAACTATTTAAATATAATCATAATATACATATGTCACTTTTTAAAATTAATAAATTTAATGGAAATCAATGTAAAAACAAAATTAAAAATTCTCGAACTAAACCTCCTCCAAAAGAATAAATTCCTGAAAAAATAGTTCCATGTTGTCTATAAGCATACAAATATAAAGTATAAGCAGCACTAAAAAAAGATAAAAATGACAATATTAGTATAGAAATTCAAGATCATCTAATAATTCTATTAATTAAAGAAATTTCACCTAATAAATTTAATGTAGGAGGAGCAGCTATATTAGCTGATCTTAAAAGAAATCATCATAATGCTATTGAAGGTATAAAATTTAATAATCCTTTATTAATTAATAAACTACGACTTCCTAAACGTTCATAACAAATATTAGCTAAACAAAATAAACCAGAAGAACATAATCCATGTGCAATTATTAATAAATAAGATCCACATATTCCAACATAACTTAAAGTTATTAAACCAGATAATACAATTCCTATATGTGCAACAGATGAATAAGCAATTAAAGCCTTTAAATCAGTTTGAACTAAACAAATTAATCTAACTAAAACACCTCCAATTAATCTAATTCTAACTCAAATAAAATTAAATTTTATTCCTAAAATTTGTAAAAAAGATAAAACTCGTAATAAACCATAACCTCCTAATTTTAATATAATTCCAGCCAAAATTATTGAACCAGAAATTGGAGCTTCAACATGAGCCTTAGGTAATCATAAATGAACTAAAAATATAGGTATTTTAACTAAAAAAGCTATTACTAAAGAAAAATACAAAAAATCATACATAAATATATAATTATTTAATAAATAAAAATTTATTGAACCAATTAATTTATATACATAAAAAATCCCAATTAATATAGGTAAAGAAACTAATAAAGTATAAAATAATAAATAAATACCAGCCTGTAAACGTTCTGGCTGATAACCTCATCCCAAAATTAAAAATAATGTAGGAATTAAACTTCTTTCAAAAAATAAATAAAATATAAATAAATTTATTCTTCTAAATGTAAAAATTAATAAAATTAACAATATAATAATGTTTATTAAAAATAAATTAACATAATTATTATATTTATAAATTAATTCACTAGCTATTAATATTAAAGAGATAATCCAAAAACTTAATAAAATTAATCCATAAGAAATCATATCACATCCAAATAAATAAGAAATTGATATAAAGTAATTTCTATACATATTTATTAAAATAAAAATAAAACTTAATAAAAATAATGAACCTTGCACCATTCAATAAATATTATAAATTAAACATAATGGTAAAATAAATAAAATTCTAATAATAATTTTCAACATTATAAAATATTAAATCTTTGAAAATAATCATTTCCATGTGTACGAATTATTGAAACTAAAATAGAAAGTCCTAAAACTCCTTCACATACTCTAAAAACTAAAAATATTATTCTAAAAAATCCTTCAAATCTTATTATACTTAAATAAATAAATAATAATAAAAATAAACTTAAAACAATATATTCTAATCTTAATAATATAGATAATAAATGTTTACGATTTAAAACAAATGTAAAAACCCCTAAAATATATAAAACTCTTGGTAAACTTCAATATAAAATTATTATCATTAGTTTTAATAGTTTAATAAAAACATTGGTCTTGTAAATCAAAAATAAGATAAATCTTTTAAAACTTCAAAAGAAAAGAAATTCTTTATCATTAATCCCCAAAATTAATATTTTAATTAAACTACCTTTTGATATTATTCAATGAATTTTATTATTTTTAATACTTATTTTTAATTTTATCTTTATAAATATAAAACATCCTTTAGCAATAGGATTAATCTTATTAATTCAAACAATATTAATTTCAAGATCATCAGGATTAATAACTAAAAGATTTTGATTTTCATATATTTTATTTTTAGTTTTCCTAGGAGGTATATTAGTATTATTTATTTATGTAACTTCATTAGCATCAAATGAAATATTTTCATTTTCAATCAAATTAATAATAATATCATTAATATTATTTTTAATAATAATAATAATATTATATTTATATAAAAAAAATTTACTAATACAATATAAAAATTTAGAAATTCAATCAATTTATAATTTAAATTCTTATATTAAAGAAAATGCATTATCTTTAAATAAATTATATAATTACCCAAACAATTTATTAACAATCTTATTAATAAACTATTTATTAATTACATTAATTGTAGTAGTAAAAATTACTAAAATATTTAAAGGACCCTTACGACCTATATTTAACTAATGAACAAACCATTACGATCAAATCACCCAATTTTACAAATTGCTAATAGAGCATTAGTAGATCTACCTGCTCCTATTAATATTTCAGCTTGATGAAATTTTGGTTCATTATTATTCTTATGTTTAATAATTCAAATTTTAACAGGATTATTTTTAGCTATACATTATACAGCAGATATTAATTTAGCTTTCAATAGAGTTAATCATATCTGTCGAGATGTAAATTATGGTTGATTATTACGAACTCTACATGCCAATGGTGCATCATTTTTTTTTATTTGTATTTATATTCACATTGGACGAGGTATTTATTATAGTTCTTATTTATTTACTCCTACTTGATTAGTAGGAGTAATTATTTTATTTCTAGTAATAGGAACAGCATTTATAGGATACGTTTTACCATGAGGACAAATATCTTTCTGAGGAGCAACAGTTATTACCAATTTATTATCAGCTATTCCATTTTTAGGAATAGATTTAGTTCAATGAGTATGAGGAGGATTCGCTGTTGATAATGCAACATTAACTCGATTTTTTACATTCCACTTCATTTTACCATTTATTGTTTTAGCAGCTACATTAATTCATATTTTATTTTTACATGAAACTGGATCAAATAATCCATTAGGATTAAATTCAAATTCTGATAAAATTCCATTCCACCCCTATTTTACTTACAAGGATATTGTAGGATTCATTATCATAACAATAATTCTAATTATATTAGTTATCATAAATCCATATCTATTAGGAGATCCTGATAATTTTATTCCTGCTAATCCTTTAGTTACACCAATTCATATTCAACCAGAATGATATTTTTTATTTGCATACGCAATTTTACGTTCAATTCCTAATAAATTAGGAGGAGTAATTGCTTTAGTACTATCAATTGCTATTTTAATAATTTTACCTTTTTGTCATTTAAGTAAATTCCGAGGAATTCAATTTTATCCTATTAACCAAATTCTATTTTGAATAATAGTAACAACATTAATCCTATTAACATGAATTGGAGCTCGACCAGTAGAAGCCCCTTATGTATTAACTGGACAAATTTTATCAATTATTTATTTTTTATATTTTTTAATTAACCCAATAATTACTAAATGATGAGATAATTTATTAAATTAGTTAATGAGCTTGAATAAGCATATGTTTTGAAAACATAATATAGAAATTAAATTTTCTATTAACTTTAATTATATATATATATAAACAAATTTACTAAAATTAATTAATTAAATTAAATAAATTATAAAAATTTTTAAACCAATAATAAATAATAAAAAATTTAAAGAAAAAGGTAGAAATCTCTTCCAAGCTAAATATATTAATTTATCATAACGAAATCGAGGTAACGTACCTCGAACTCAAATAAATATAAAAGATACAAATATTAATTTTACATAAAATAAAAAATTAAAAAAATCTCTCCCTAAAAATATTATCACAAATAATATTCTCATAAATAAAATACTAGAATATTCTGCTAAAAAAATTAATGCAAATCCTCCTCTTCTATATTCAACATTAAACCCTGAAACTAATTCAGATTCCCCTTCAGCAAAATCAAAAGGAGTACGATTAGTTTCAGCTAAACAAATACTAAATCAAACTAAAGATATAGGAAATATTACAAATAAAAATCATATAAAAATTTGATATTTATAAAATATTAATATATTATAACTACCAATTAAAAAAATAAAACTTAATAAAACTAAAGCTAATCTAACTTCATACGAAATAGTTTGAGCAACAGCTCGTAAACCACCTAATAAAGCATAATTAGAATTAGAAGACCAACCAGCAATTATTACAGTATAAACTCCTAATCTAGTACAACATAAAAAAAATATTAAACCTAAATTAAAAGAAAATAATTTAACAAATATAGGTATACATATTCAAACTAATAAAGATAAAAAAATTGAAAAAACTGGAGAAAAATAATAAGAAATATAATTTGATAACAAAGGATAAGTTTGTTCTTTAGTAAATAATTTAATTGCATCACAAAATGGTTGAGGAATTCCTATAATCCCAACTTTATTTGGACCTTTACGAATTTGAATATAACCCAATACTTTTCGTTCTAATAAAGTCAAAAAAGCTACACTTACTAATAAAAAAATAATTAATAATAATCTTCTAATAATTAATAATAAATTTTCTATAAAAAACAAGTACTATTTGTAATAAAAATTACATATATAAATTCTAAATTTATTACACTAATCTGCCAAAATAGTATTATTAATATTCAATAAAAAATAATAATTTATTAAATATAAGGTCCTTTCGTACTGAAATATTTTAATTTTTTAAAGATAGAAACCAACCTGGCTTACGCCGGTTTGAACTCAGATCATGTAAGAATTTAAAAGTCGAACAGACTTAAAATTTAAGCAACTGCACCTAAAATTATATCTTAATCCAACATCGAGGTCGCAATCTTTTTTATCAATAAGAACTCTCCAAAAAAATTACGCTGTTATCCCTAAAGTAACTTAAATTTTTAATCATTAATAAAGGATCAATTATTCATAAATTAATGAAAAACAAAATTAAAAGTTTATTAAATTTTAATATCACCCCAATAAAATATTTTAATTAATTATATAAAAAAATTTTTATAAATATATAACAAATATAAATATAAAGATTTATAGGGTCTTCTCGTCTTTTAAAAATATTTTAGCTTTTTAACTAAAAAATAAAATTCTATTTAAAATATTTTTGAAACAGTTAATATTTCGTCCAACCATTCATTCCAGCCTTCAATTAAAAGACTAATGATTATGCTACCTTTGCACAGTTAAAATACTGCGGCCATTAAAAAAAATCAGTGGGCAGGTCAGACTTTTTATAAAATAAAAAAAGACATGTTTTTGTTAAACAGGCGAATATTAATTTTGCCGAATTCCTTAATAAAACTTTCCATAATAATTTATTTATATATATATATATATATATATATTATTTATACTAATTTTATCATTATTATTTTATTAATTTAATTTAAATAAATACTTTAATAAAAAATTAAAATAATAATAAATAATAATAAAAATAAAATAAATTATAACATTTTCATTAATAATAACTATTTTTAAGTTTATATTTAATAATTTATTTATTAATTTTTAAAAATTTATTTTATAGCTTATCCCATAAAATATTAAAATTAAATATTTATTTAATTTATATACTAAATTAAATAATATAAAATTTATAAATTAAATTTATTTCTTAAAGAACTAGATACCTTTAAAACCGAATAACATTTCATTTCTAATATATTATTAAAAGTAATTTTATTACATTAAATTTTATAATATATTAAATCTTTTAAAATCGAGAAAATTATAATAAATAATTTTTAATTAATAAACCCTGATACACAAGATACAATAAATTAAATTTTCTTTTAAAATAAAAATTTTTCAAATTATTTCAATTTTCTTTTACAATACTATTAAACTATAATTATTATTATTTTTTCTTTATAAATTACTAAAACAATACATTATATAATTACTTTTAATAAAATAATAAATAAAAAAAAATTATTAATAAATAAATTCTATTCAATTTATATTGATTTGCACAAAAATCTTTTCAATGTAAATGAAATACTTTACTTAATAAGCTTTAAATTGCATTCTAGATACACCTTCCAGTACATCTACTATGTTACGACTTATCTTACTTTAATTAATAAGAGTGACGGGCGATATGTACATATTTTAGAACTATAATCAAATTATTTATCTATATAATTTTACTATCAAATCCACCTTCAATAAATATTTCAAATTTAAATTCGTTTAAATAAATTTATTGTAACTCATTTTTTCTTAAACATAAGCTACACCTTGATCTGATATAATTTATAATAAAAAATTATGAAAATTTACTTTCTTATAAAATATTCTTATAACGACGGTATATAAACTGATAACAAATTTAAGTAAGGTCCATCGAGGATTATCGATTATAAAACAAGTTCCTCTGAATAGATTAAAATACCGCCAAATTTTTTAAGTTTCAAGAACATAACTATTACTACCTTATTTTATTTTTGATATATTTTAAATAATAGGGTATCTAATCCTAGTTTATATTTAAAATTTCTAAGTTTCAACTTATTAATATATAAAAAATCATAAATTTAAAATTTCACCTAATAAATTTATTTATATTTAATAAAAATTAATTTAACTTTAAAATAACTAAATTTATTTGCATTATTTGTTTAACCGCAACTGCTGGCACAAATTTTGTTAATACTTTTATAATATTACTATTTCTAAATTTCTTTAAAATAAATAAAATTAATTATTGTGAATAAATTATAAAATAAATATTTTTAAAATAAATATAATTTCATACAAAAATTTACATATAAATTAAATTAATAATAAATAATAAAACCAAAATAAAACTTTATATAATTAAAAATAATATATTTAAATAAATAATTTATAAAATTATAAATTAATAATGAATTAAAATTAGTATAATTATATAAATTAATAATAATAAAAATTATAAATATTTATATTCATATAACTTTATTAAAAATTAAATTAATAAATTAATATAAATTTTTATAATATATTCATTAATTATTAATTTTTAAAAATTTAAGAATAAATAATAAATAAAAATTAATAAATAATAATAGTAATATAAATAATACAAATTTAATATATAATAATAATAATTATAAATTGGTAATATTTCACATTACAAATATTTATACCCCCATATAAATAATTTTATTAAAAATTAAATAAATAAATTAAAATTATTATAAATTTTTATAGTATATTTATTAATTATTATTATTATTATTTAAAAATTTAAGAATAAATAATAAATAAAAATTAATAAATAATAATAGTAATATAAATAATAAAAAATTATAATAAATAAATAATTTTATATAATATAAATATTTTTATATAATTATTTAAATAAATTATGTCAATCCTTAAAAGATACAAAATGTATTATTTCAAAAAAATAATTGATTTATTTTATTTAATAAATTATTATTATTATTAAAATTAAATCTAAATAAGTATAATTTAATAAAACCTAAACATAAAATATTATATTTATATTTAAATAATAATTTAATTTAGTATATCAATATATAAATCATTCTATTTATCCTTTACATGAAATATTCTTAAATTTTCAAAAATACCCCTATTTTAGGGGTTTTTTTTTTTTTTTTCGTCCATGTTACATGGGATAAAATAATTAAATTTTCATTCTAAAAAATTTTTATATTGACCCCTGCAAAAAATTTCATTCAATACTATACTAAGGAGGATTAATAGATAGATATTAATATATAAATATTTAATTAATCAATATTTATCTATTAATTTATATTCAAAAAAAAAAGAAATTCAGTGAAGAATAGCCAAAATTAAATTCTCATATATAATGTTTTATCTAATAATTATGTAGAAATGGAGATATATAATAAATTTATTAATAATCCACGATATATATAAATGTATAAAATAAATTATTTATATATTATTAATTATCTATTAATAATGACATAATTTAATATATATATAAATTATGTATATGTTATATATAAATTATATATATATATATATATGCAAATTAAAATTATTTAAATTTATTTTTATCAATATTTAAAAAAATATATTTTAAAAAAATAATTAAATTTATACATTAAATAATTTTTTTTACTAAAATACTATTTAAAATTATGTAAAAATAATTTATAGTATAAATTTAATTTCTTAAAATCAGAAAAAAATAACTATAAAAAAAAAAAAAAAAAATTATGTCAATCCTTAAAAGATACAAAATGTATTATTTCAAAAAAAAATAATTGATTTTATATATTAAAAATAACATTAAAAACTAATTTATATTTTTTAAAATTTATAATTTAATTATCATGCTAAAAATAACATGAAATGTCACTTATTTCAAAAAATAATTGATTATATATATATATATATAAATAACATTAAAAACTAATGAATTGCCTGAAAAAGGATTACCTTGATAGGGTAAATTATGTAATAATTATTAATTACATTCATTATATTTAATAGAATTAAACTATTCCTAAAAGTATCAAAAACTTTTGTGCTTCATACACTAAAATATAAATTTTTATTAATAATATTAATATTTTTATTATATTAATTATATATATATATAAAAAGATAAGCTAATTAAGCTATTGGGTTCATACCCCACCTATAAAGGTTTCAATCCTTTTCTTTTTAATTTTAAATAATACTTCTAAAATTATATTTTTATCTATTTTAATAATAGGAACTATAATTTCAATTTCAGCTAATTCTTGATTAAGAGCTTGAATAGGTTTAGAAATTAATTTATTAGCTTTTATCCCCCTAATAAGAGATAATAAATTAATATCAACAGAATCTTCATTAAAGTATTTTTTAACTCAAGCATTAGCTTCTTCTGTATTATTATTTTCAGTAATTTTACATATATTAAATTCAAGAAATTTTAATTCTTACTATTTAATAGAAATAATAATTTCTTTTTCCCTTCTTCTTAAAATAGGGAGAGCTCCTTTTCATTTTTGATTTCCTAATGTTATAGAAGGACTATCATGACTAAATGCTTTAATTTTAATAACTTGACAAAAAATTGCACCACTTATATTAATTTCTTATATTATAATTAAACCAATTATTATTATAAGAATTATTATTTCAACAATAATTGGTGCCCTAATAGGATTAAATCAAACTTCTTTACGTAAATTAATAGCTTATTCATCTATTAATCATTTAGGATGAATATTAGCTGCAATATATAATAGAAATTTATTATGAATAGTTTATTTTTTATTTTACTCATTTCTATCTTTTAGAACAATTTTTATATTCAAAATATTTGAAATTTCTCATATTAATCAATTATTTGCTGTTTTTTTTAATTATAAAATTTTAAAATTTTTAATAATATTTAACTTATTATCCTTAGGAGGATTACCTCCATTTATTGGATTTTATCCAAAATGAATTGTTATTCAATCTTTAACTATAAATAATCAATTTTTTTTATTGACATTAATAATTGTAATAACATTAATTACTTTATATTTTTATATTCGATTGACTTATAGAGCATTTATATTAAACTACTATGAAAATAATTGAATATATATTTCAAATTTTAATTCAATAAATATAAAAATTTTTATAATATTTTCATTTTTTTCAACATTTGGATTATTTTTAATTACTTCTATATATTATATATTACTTTAAGGCTTTAAGTTAAAAAAACTAATAACCTTCAAAGTTATAAATATAAGAATAATCTTTTAAGCCTTAGTAAAATTATATTACTCCTTTAGAATTGCAGTCTAATGTCATTATTGACTATAAAGCTAAATAATTTGATTAAAGAGAAAATTCCCATAAATAGATTTACAGTCTATTGCCTAATTCAGCCATTTAATCGCAACAATGGTTATTTTCTACTAATCATAAAGATATTGGTACTTTATATTTTATTTTTGGAGCTTGAGCAGGAATAATTGGAACTTCTTTAAGTATTCTAATTCGAACTGAATTAGGTCATCCAGGTGCATTAATTGGAGATGATCAAATTTATAATGTAATTGTAACAGCCCATGCTTTTATTATAATTTTCTTTATAGTAATACCAATTATAATTGGAGGATTTGGAAATTGATTAGTTCCATTAATATTAGGAGCACCAGATATAGCATTTCCTCGAATAAACAATATAAGCTTCTGGTTATTACCTCCTTCATTAACCTTACTTTTGGTAAGTAGTATAGTAGAAAATGGAGCTGGGACAGGATGAACTGTTTACCCACCTTTATCCTCTAATATTGCTCATGGAGGAGCTTCTGTTGATTTAGCTATTTTTTCTTTACACTTAGCTGGAATTTCCTCTATTTTAGGAGCAGTAAATTTTATTACTACCGTAATTAATATACGGTCAGTAGGTATTACTTTTGACCGAATACCTTTATTTGTTTGATCTGTAGTAATTACAGCTTTATTACTTTTATTATCATTACCAGTTTTAGCTGGAGCAATTACAATATTATTAACAGATCGAAATTTAAATACTTCTTTTTTTGATCCAGCTGGAGGAGGAGATCCAATTTTATATCAACATTTATTTTGATTTTTTGGTCATCCTGAAGTTTATATTTTAATTCTTCCTGGATTCGGAATAATTTCTCATATTATTAGACAAGAATCAGGAAAAAAGGAAACTTTTGGTTCATTAGGTATAATTTATGCAATATTAGCTATTGGATTACTAGGATTTATTGTTTGAGCACATCATATATTTACTGTAGGAATAGATGTTGATACTCGTGCTTATTTTACATCTGCTACTATAATTATTGCTGTTCCTACAGGAATTAAAATTTTTAGTTGACTAGCAACTTTATATGGTACACAATTAAATAATTCTCCTGCTACTCTATGAGCTTTAGGATTTGTATTTTTATTTACTGTAGGAGGATTAACAGGAGTAGTTTTAGCTAATTCTTCACTTGATATTATTTTACATGATACTTACTATGTAGTTGCACATTTCCATTATGTTTTATCCATAGGAGCTGTATTTGCTATTATAGCAGGATTTATTCATTGATATTCATTATTTACAGGATTAACTATAGATAATCATTTATTAAAATCTCAATTTTATATTATATTTATTGGAGTAAATTTAACTTTTTTCCCTCAACATTTTTTGGGTCTAGCAGGTATACCACGACGTTATTCAGATTATCCTGATGCTTATACAGCCTGAAATGTAATTTCTACAATCGGTTCTACAATTTCTTTATTAGGAATTTTATTTTTTTTCTATATTATTTGAGAAAGTATAATTTCAAAACGTTTAGTTTTATTCCCTATTCAATTAAATTCATCTATTGAATGATTACAAAATACCCCACCTGCTGAACATAGTTATTCTGAACTACCATTATTAACTAATTTCTAATATGGCAGATTAGTGCAATGGATTTAAGCTTCATATATAAAGTATTTTACTTTTATTAGAAAATTATTATGTCAACATGAGCAAATTTAGATTTACAAAATAGTTCATCTCCTTTAATAGAACAATTAATTTTTTTTCATGACCATACCTTATTAATTTTAGTAATAATTACTATTTTAGTAGGATATTTAATATCAATATTACTTTTTAATAAATATGTAAATCGATACTTATTACATGGTCAAACAATTGAAATTATTTGAACTATTTTACCAGCAATTATTTTACTATTTATTGCATTTCCTTCATTACGATTATTATACTTACTAGATGAAATTAATGAACCTGCTATTACTTTAAAAATTATTGGTCATCAATGATACTGAAGTTATGAATATTCTGATTTTTCAAATATTGAATTTGATTCCTATATAATTCCTACAAATGAATTATCTATAAATTCATTCCGATTATTAGATGTAGACAATCGAACTATTATTCCAATAAATTCCCAAATTCGAACATTAATAACTGCTACAGATGTAATTCATTCATGAACTATTCCAGCTTTAGGAGTAAAAGTTGATAGAACACCAGGTCGATTAAATCAAACTAATTTTATAATTAATCGCCCAGGTTTATTTTATGGCCAATGTTCAGAAATTTGTGGTGCTAATCATAGTTTTATACCAATTATAATTGAAAGAATTCCTAATAAATTTTTTATTAAATGAATTAATAATATAAATTCTTCATTAGATGACTGAAAGCAAGTATTGGTCTCTTAAACCACTTAATAGTAAATTAGCAATTACTTCTAATGAAAAAATTAGTTAATAAATAACATTAGTTTGTCAAACTAAAATAATCAATTTTTTTGATATTTTTTAATTCCACAAATAGCACCAATTGCTTGATTAAGTTTATTTATTATTTTTTCAATTTCATTTATAATTTTTAATATAATAAATTATTTTTCATTTATCCCTAAAATACCTAAATCTAAATTAATTAATAAAATTCAATTAATAAAGTCATTAAATTGAAAATGATAACAAATTTATTCTCAGTATTTGACCCTTCATCAAGTATTTTTAACTTATCATTAAATTGAATTAGAACTTTTTTAGGAATTATTATAATTCCATCACTATATTGACTAATTCCTTCACGATTCAATATTTTTTGAAATAATATTTTATTAACTTTACATAAAGAATTTAAAACCTTATTAATACCTATAGGTACTAATGGTTCAACATTTTTATTTATTTCATTATTTTCCATAATTTTATTTAATAATTTTATAGGTCTTTTTCCTTATATTTTTACTAGAACTAGTCATTTAACATTAACACTTACATTAGCTATACCTTTATGATTATCATTTATACTATTTGGTTGAATTAATAATACTCAACATATATTTATACATCTAGTCCCTCAAGGAACTCCAGCAATTTTAATACCTTTTATAGTATGTATTGAAACAATTAGAAATATAATTCGACCAGGAACTTTAGCTGTTCGATTAACAGCTAATATAATTGCCGGACATTTACTTTTAACTCTTCTTGGTAATACAGGTCCTAATATACCTTCAATCTTATTATCAATTTTAATTATTACTCAAATTGCCTTATTAGTTTTAGAATCAGCTGTTGCTATAATTCAATCTTATGTATTTGCTGTACTTAGTACATTATACTCTAGAGAAGTAAATTAATGTCAACTCATTCAAATCACCCTTTTCATTTAGTAGATTATAGTCCATGACCACTAACAGCATCTTTAGGAGTAATAACTACAGTTTCTGGTTTAGTAAAATGATTTCATCAATATGATATTTCATTATTTATACTAGGAAATATAATTACTATTTTAACAGTATATCAATGATGACGAGATATTTCACGAGAAGGAACTTTTCAAGGTCTTCATACATATGTAGTTACTACAGGTTTACGATGAGGAATAATTCTATTTATTTTATCAGAAGTTTTATTTTTTATTTCATTTTTTTGAGCTTTTTTTCATAGAAGATTATCTCCTTCAATTGAATTAGGTTCTATTTGACCACCAATTATAATTGAACCATTTAATCCATTCCAAATTCCATTATTAAATACAGTAATTTTATTAACTTCCGGAATTACAGTTACATGAGCACATCATAGTTTAATAGAAAGTAATTTTTCTCAAACAACTCAAGGTTTATTTTTTACCGTAATTTTAGGAATTTATTTTACTATACTTCAAAGTTATGAATACATTGAAGCACCATTTACAATTGCAGACTCTGCTTATGGCTCAACTTTTTTTATAGCAACAGGATTTCATGGACTTCATGTATTAATTGGAACTACTTTTCTATTAATCTGTTTAATACGACATTTAAATAATCACTTTTCAATAAATCATCATTTTGGATTTGAAGCTGCTGCTTGATATTGACACTTTGTTGATATTGTTTGATTATTTCTTTATATTTCAATTTACTGATGAGGAAATTAATTAATTATCTATATAATATATAAAGTATATTTGACTTCCAATCATAAAGTCTATTATTAATAGTATAGATAATTTTAATTATTTTAATAACAAGTTTAATTATTATACTAATTTCAATAATTATAATATTTTTAGCTTCAATTATTTCAAAAAAAACAATTATTGATCGAGAAAAAGCGTCACCATTTGAATGTGGATTTGATCCAAAGTCTTCTTCCCGTATTCCATTTTCATTACGATTCTTTTTAATTACAATTATTTTTTTAATTTTTGATGTAGAAATTGCTTTAATTTTACCTATTATTTTAATTATTAAATTTTCAAATTTAATATTATGAAGAATAACCTCCATTTTCTTCATTTTAATCTTATTAATAGGACTTTATCATGAATGAAATCAAGGAATACTAAATTGATCAAATTAGGGTTGTAGTTAAATATAACATTTGATTTGCATTCAAAAAGTATTGAATTTCAATCTACCTTAAATAAGAAGCGATTTATTGCAATTAGTTTCGACCTAATCTTAGGTAACTTTACCCTTATTTTTAATTGAAGCCAAAAAGAGGCTTATCACTGTTAATGATAAAATTGAATAATAATTCCAATTAAAGAAGTAAGATGTTCAAGTAAAAGCTGCTAACTTTTTTCTTTTAATGGTTAAATTCCATTTATACTTCTTTATATATATATATATATATATATTAATTTATATAGTTTAATTAAAACATTACATTTTCAATGTAAAAATAAAATATTTTTTTTATAAATTACTAATATAAATTCATTAT